ACAGAAAAGCTATCCCCAGCAGAACTGTATAATCATTGGTTTTATACCAATGAACAAAAACGAAACAACCTCATCAACGAACTTATCAATCGAATTGAAGCTCTAGACAAGGGGTCTCTTGCTATGGATGTACTCGAAAAAAGAACTAGATTGTGCAATGATGAGACTGAACAAGAATGCTTACCTAAAATATATGATCCTCTTTTGAATGGACCCCATCGTGGAACAATCAAAGAATTGTATTCAGGTTCAAACATGAACGAGTATTTAATAAACTCGATAGAAGATTCTATCGAAACTCTTTGGATAAACAAACTTCATGATATCGCTCTTCCTACTGCCCTTACTACTGATTACCGAGAATTTGAAGAAAAAATAAAAAAAACTTTTTTTTTAAAGTCATTATTAAATTTTTACTATTGATTTTTACTATTGAATTACTATAAAAAAAATAAATACATAAAATAAGTAAAAGAAGAGATAAGAAGAGATTCGTCCTCCGCCTACATATTTAAAAATTTCGGCTACAAATAAATTTAGAATAGCAACAGCATTCGTAATTCCATCAATTACTTGTTTATCAAAAAAATAACTTAGTTCTGCCAGCCCTCTTATACCTGTAGTTAAGTTTTTTGTATAAATAGTGTCTATGTAACCACGATTATATGACCAATTATATATAAAATTTAGTATTTTGTCCCAAATAATTCTCCTAGGACCCATTTGAACAGATAAATTTATTAAGTTCAAATTATTAAAATTGGAATAAGCAGGCCCATAGAAAAGAAACGCTATAAATATTCCGAAATACGCTATACTGACTGAAAAAATAGCATTTATCACAAATTCATCCCAATCAAAATCATAATTTGAATGTAAAAAATTTATTGATGGAGTTAACCATCTGGATAATATATCTAAATGAATTATTTCTTGACCAAAAGGAATTCCTATGGATCCAACGAACAAAGTAACTAAGACCAATATAAGAAGTGGTAATAACATAGTATTGTCCGATTCATAAGGATATGTGGAAATTTTTTGATTGGAAAAATTTTTTATAGTAATAAGAGGCCCCATCATATTTTTTACTACATTACCAACAATAGGATATACTTTTTTCGAAAAAAAAGAAATTCTTTGATTATGATTAATTGTTGATAAAATCAAATTATTTTTTTTTACTTTTTGTCCTTTTTTTCCCCAGATAGATATTGAATGGAACACATTATTTTTTTTGCCGCTGTAATTTTTACAATTACTATTTAAATGACCTTCAAAAGTAAGTAAATACATCCGAAACATATAAAATGCAGTTAATCCTGCTGTGAAACAAGCTATTATTGCAAAAATGGGTGAATACAACCAACTATCATTAAGAATTTCATCTTTGGACCAAAAACAAGCAAGAGGTGGAATACCACAAAGAGAAAGCGTGCCTAAAAAAAATGAAATTTTTGTAATTGGGACATATTTTTTTAAACCACCCATAAGAACCATATTCTGGCTTTTATCTGGAGAATACCCAACAATAGTTTCCATTGAATGAATAATGGAGCCAGATCCTAAAAACAATAATGCTTTCGAATAGGCATGAGTGATCAAATGAAATAAAGCAGTTCGATAAGATCCCATACCTAAAGCTAACATAATATAGCCCAATTGCGACATTGTAGAATAGGCTAGACTTCTTTTAATGTCTCTTTGAGCAAGAGCTAAAGTAGCTCCTAATAGTATTGTTATTATACCTACAAAAGAAATTATATTCAGTATGTAAGGTATGACTGTAAAAAGAGGAAAAAGTCGAGCTACAAGAAAAATTCCTGCTGCTACCATAGTAGCAGCATGTATAAGAGCCGAAATAGGAGTAGGGCCTTCCATAGCATCAGGTAACCATACATGAAGAGGGAATTGCGCAGACTTGGCAACCGAACCTACAAATAATAGGGAAGCACACAAAGTAAGAAATAAAGAATTGTCCCCATTATTATCAATCAAATTATTGGCTATTTCAAACAAATCCCGAAATTCAAAACTCCCCGTTATCCAATAAAGACCTAAGATTCCTAAAAATAAAAAAAAATCCCCTACACGATTAGTTACAAACGCTTTTTGACAAGCAGTTGCGGCAAGGGGTCGTGTGAACCAAAAACCTATTAATAGATACGAACACATTCCAACTAATTCCCAAAAAATATAAATTTGTATCAAATTTGAACTAGTAACTAATCCCAGCATCGAAGCGTTAAAAAAACTAATATAAGCAAAAAATGTCAAATAGCCTTGATCATGAGACATATAATTGTCACTATAAATAAGAACCATTATTCCAACAGTAGTTATTAATATTAACATAATGGAAGTAAGCGGATCTATTAAGTGGCCTAAATCTAAAGAAAAATCATTATTTAGGGTCCAAGACCATACATATTGGTAGGATGGACTGCCATTTATTTGCTGAATAGACAGATTGGCGGAAAAAATCATAACGATACTTAGTAATAAAACACTAAGAAAAGCCCATATACGACGAATATTTTTTGTTGCCGCCGGGAAAAGAAAAAGGCCTACCCCTATTGCTATAGGAACCGGAAGGGGGACGAAAGGTATGATCCACGCATATTGATACGTATATTCCATAAAAAATAAACCTTTTTTATTTTAAAATTGTTTCCGATTCACCAACTCTTTTATATTTATAACGGAGCAAAAAAAAATCAAGATATGAAAAGACTTTAATAGAAATAGAATTAATATAGAAATAGAATTAAGAATTCTGATGATTTCCAAATAGTCAAATAAAAACGATTAAGTCTGATAAAGTTATTCTTTTTTTTTTAATTAAAGATTAAGATATATGAACATAGAGAATATAATATTTTCAATCATTTCATTATTACAATAATTTAGTTTATATACATAAAACAAGGCCAAAAATTATGAAAAAAAAAGTACTTGATTCCGAGTATCCTATGATCCACCAATAACTCAACCCGATAAACAAAAAAACAAGGAGATTATTTTCTTATTTTCGTTAATTGATTCGGAATTAAGAATTCGGAATCATTAATCGGTTGTGAACTAGTCCGTTGGGAAACTGAGTGAGTTGTTTATATTTCTTTCAATAAAGCAACTTAAACTTATACTTGTGATTAATTTTATTGATGTTTGTCGATTTGTTACTCATCACTTCAGTTTGCACAGAGCTGCAATAATAATAAAAATGTCTGGTTCAAATAACATATCTATTAATAAATTTATTACTAATAGATACTCATTTTTTCTAATTTTAATTAGATTAGATCTACTTTCTTGATCCTCGATCAATTACAATTAATAGAAAGAGTTTTACAGTCTAGTTTTCTTAAATTAGGTAAGGGTTCTTAAACTTTTCGATTTCTTTTTTGAAATTACATGAAATGCAACATGGCAAAAATAGTCAATTGAAACTCTTTTTTATTCTTTTTTAACAATGGAAAGCAACTCGATTTCTATAGCCATGAATACCATGTATATATATAAATATCTTCATTCGAATATAGTTATATATATATAATACTAGTCAGTATAAATAATTCTTTCTTCAAAATATTGTATGTAAATTTTAGTAATAAAAAAATTATATACTTTTTTGAACAATAAATGTCTTCCACATTTAACTATAAAATGAATAACCTCTGCATTTTGGAATGGCGGTTCAAAAAAAGCGTATTTCTATGTCCAAAAAGCATATTCGTAAAAATTTTTGGAAAAATCAAGTGTATTGGGCAGGAATAAAAGCTTTTTCTTTAGCAAAATCCCTTTCGACCGGGAATTCTAAAAGCTTTTTTGTACAACAAACAAGTAATATATTATATAATAAAGACTTGGAAAAGTCTTGGAATAATCTTAATCGATATGAACCAACGAATTCGATAATTTATAAGATAAGAAATTACCATTAATATGGTAAACTTAATGAGATGCAATTTTATATTGTCGTATGTTGTAGGATAACATTTTTGTGTCTACTAGACAAAGGCTCGAAAAATTAGGCACAATATAATATATCATTTTTCTCTTTACAAAGTTTTCTCTTTCTCGTTAGTGGGTTTTTGTGGGATGGGGATTGTTATTTTCCCCATCGATTAACTTTTCACAAAAATAATATTTTTCTTTTAATTTTAAACGGCTTATTGGGTTCTGGATGCCGAATATATATTCTATGTTTTAACTGAACTTTAACTATAGAATACATTAAGATACCTATCCATAAAGCACAATATGCATTACATAATGAAAAATCGTTTTAGAAATATTGAAGACAAATTTTCACTGGTATATCTACAGCCTACTAATTGGTTTGACTAATACTTAATTAGTTTGATAAATAGTACCACGAATTATGGGTACAATTTAAATCCTAGCAATTGGCAATTTAATTTATAGTTAATCCAGTTTTCAACCTATCCAACAAACATTTTAAACCTCCTTAAAATTCTAAAATTTGACAAGAACTTAAACCACACGAAAAACCATTCAGTGCGGTTTTAAAACTAACAACAATAGCCCCACCTCATAAGTAAGGTAATGATTATTGAACGTTTAAATAGTAATTTAAAGGATATTTTTAATCTTTCGGCAAAATAACTATTGCATTGAATTTACTCCTCCAATCTCGACGATTAAAAATGAATGGGCTATTATGATTTCGAGCAAGCCGCTATGGTGAAATCGGTAGACACGCTGCTCTTAGGAAGCAGTGCTAGAGCATCTCGGTTCGAGTCCGAGTAGCGGCATATTTCTAAAAAAGAAATACTAGTAAAATAAATACTATAATAATTCCTATAATGGATAGAATATAATTTCAGATCTCCATTCCATTCTTGGAGGATATCCTTTTTAGGATTTTTTATGATATTTTTTACTTTAGAACATATATTAACTCACATTTCCTTGTCGATTGTTTCAATCGTACTGACGATTTATTTGATTAACTTATTAGTCCACGAAATCGTAGGATTATATGATTCGTCGGAAAAAGGAATGGTAGCCGCTTTTTTATGTATAACAGGATTATTAGTTATTCGTTGGATTTATTCGGGGCATTTACCCTTAAGTAATTTATATGAATCATTAATGTTCCTTTCATGGAGTTTATCCATTATTCATATGCTTCCTTTTTTTAGAAAACAAAAAAATCTTCTAAGTGCAATAACTGCACCCAGTGCTATTTTGACTCAAGGATTTGCCACCTCAGGTCTTTTAACTGAAATGCATCAATCCACAATATTAGTACCTGCTCTACAATCACAGTGGTTAATGATGCACGTAAGTATGATGGTATTGAGCTATGCATTTCTTCTCTGCGGATCATTATTATCAGTAGCTCTTCTAGCCATTACATTTCGAAAAAATAAATTTTTTTTTTTTCAATGTAAAAACAACCATTTTTTGTCATTTTCATTTAGAAAAATTCAATACGTGAATGAAATAAGCCATGTTTTACAAAACAATTGTTTTATTTCGTTTAGAAATTATCACAGGCATCAATTAATTCAGCAATTGGATTGTTGGAGTTCTCGTGTCATTAGTCTTGGTTTTCTATTTTTAACCATAGGTATTCTTTCGGGAGCAGTATGGGCTAATGAAGCGTGGGGATCCTACTGGAATTGGGACCCAAAAGAAACTTGGGCATTTATTACTTGGACAATATTCGCAATTTATTTACATACTAGAACAAATGAAAATTTGCAAGGCTCAAATTCTGCAATTGTGGCTTCTATAGGATTTTTTATAATTTGGATATGCTATTTTGGAGTAAATCTATTAGGAATAGGGCTGCATAGTTATGGTTCATTCGCATTAACATTTAATTGAAAAAAAAAAGCAGTTACGAATAGAATATCAAATACATAATAGGAATAGCATAAGCATAGATAACGAAAGTTTGTACGAGTTTTTGAAAATCATTTGAATCAAGTCAAATGATTTTCAAAAACTACAAAAATATTTGATTACAATTTCAGTTTATTTTATTAAGTTTAAGTTAAAGTAAATTCATTTTTTGAACTTTTCGTTTTTTCACTTTTTTATTATATTATAAAATTTTAAAATAAAAACTAACTATCTATAAAAATAATTAGATATAATAGTTTCCACCTTGTCAATTGATAGTGAGAGAACGAAATCCGGATAAATACCAATACCTATTACGGGTAGAAAAATACAGATTGAAAGAAATAGTTCTCGCGGCCCAGAATCTAAAAAATGAGAATTTTGAGAATTAAATTGCTTATATCCATAGAACATCTGACGTAACATAGATAATGAATAAATAGGAGTTAATATCATTCCAATTGCCGTTACAAAAGTTATTAGTATTTTTGGCATTAAAAGAAATTTTTGGCTCATAATTAATCCAAAAAATACTAAAAATTCTGCAACAAAACCACTCATTCCAGGCAATGCAAGAGAAGCCAGCGAAAAGCTACTGAACATTGTAAATATTTTTGGCATTGGGATAGTTATTCCCCCCATTTCATCGAGATAAACAAGACGTGTTCTATCGTAACTCGCTCCTGCCAAGAAAAAAAGTGCAGCACCGATAAATCCATGAGAGATCATTTGTAAAAGGGCCCCGTTGAGTCCTGTATCAGTTATGGAACTAATTCCTATAATTATGAAACCCATATGAGATACAGAGGAATAGGCAATTCTCTTTTTTAAATTACGCTGACCCGGAGATGCTGAAGCTGCATAGATTATTTGAATTGCACCTACTATTATCAACCAGGGAGAAAATATAGAATGAGCATGGGATAATAATTCCATATTGATACGAACCAATCCATATGCTCCCATTTTTAATAAGATTCCAGCTAAAAGCATACATGTACTGTAATGGGCTTCCCCATGGGTATCTGGTAACCATGTATGGAGAGGTATAATCGGTAATTTGATAGCATAAGCAATAAGAAATCCAAAATAGAATAGTATTTCCAATGCCACAGGATACGGCTGATTGGCTGATGTTTCAAAATTTAATGTTGGTTCATTGGAACCATATAAACCCATACCTAGAACTCCCATTAAGAGAAAAATGGAACCCCCCGCGGTGTACAAAATAAACTTTGTAGCTGAGTACAAACGTTTCTTCCCTCCCCACATGGATAAAAGTAGGTAGACAGGAATTAATTCTAATTCCCACATGATAAAAAAAAGTAAAAGATCTCGAGAAGAAAATAATCCTATTTGGCCGCTGTACATTGCTAACATAAGGAAATGGAACAATTTTGAATCTCGAGTAACTGGCCAAGCCGCTAAAGTAGCTAAAGTAGTGATGAATCCCGTGAGTAAAATGGGTCCTATGGAAAGCCCATCAATTCCCAGTCTCCAATGAAAATCAAAAAAATTTATCCATTTATAATCTTGCTCCAATTGGATTAATGGATCATCCAATTGGAAATGATAACAGAATACATAGGACATTAGAAGTAGTTCTAATAGGCATATACAAATAGTATACCACCTAATAACTTTATTTCCTCTATGGGGGAGGAAGAAAATGAAAGTACCCGCGAATATCGGCAAAACAACAATTATAGTTAACCAAGGAAAATCATTCGTGGTAAAAACAAGATACACTTACTTTGACTTTGACCCGAAAACCCGTACTCGAGAAAAGAAAAAATTAGTAGTTTTATTATTATATATATTTCTTTTCTCGAGTACGGGTTTTGTCGGTAAAGATAAAAAATGATGGATTCAAGTGGAATTTTCTCGAACTATCAATAACCTAGACCCATGCTACGAGTTGTCTCGTGCCATAAATAAACCCGGACACTCAAAAAATCGGTTGGGCAAGCGGATTCACACCTTTTACAACCTACACAGTCTTCTGTTCTTGGAGCAGAAGCAATTTGTTTAGCTTTACACCCGTCCCAGGGTATCATCTCTAATACATCTGTGGGGCAAGCTCGTACACATTGAGTACACCCTATACATGTATCATAAATCTTTACTGAATGTGACATTGGATCTATAATTTTTTTTTAACATCATAAAATTTCGATCTAGTAAAGTAGTAAATAAATTATATATTGTAGACACCAGATGAATCAATGATTTAGTAGATTTACCAGAATCAATCTACTTATGGATCTGCTCATGAAAGAAGGCCAAGATACTTTGATTTATTACATTTTATCAAATAGCACTATATGCTGCACATACCCATTTTTTTATTGGCAGATACTCTATATTTTTTTTTTTTAAATCCTATTTATTCAACAAATTCGATTGATTGATACGAGTTGATTTTCTGTTACGATGAATTGATGAAACAATAGCTAATCCAATAGCTGCTTCAGCAGCTGCAATTGCTATAACAAAAATCGAGAAAATGTCTCCTTTTAATTGGCGACTATCAAATAAATCCGAAAATGTTACGAAATTTATATTAACTGCATTCAGTATAAGCTCAAGACACATAAGCGCTCGAACCATATTTCGACTTGTAATCAATCCATAGATACCGATGCATAATAAATAGGCACTCAAAACAAGTACATGTTCGAGCATCATTGAACAACTCCTCATCAATCTCGATTCATTTCAATATGAACAACAATTTAACCGATTCAATTGACTAAAATAGAATTTAAAAAGTACGCAAAAGGTATTGGTAATAGAAAAAAATAGATATAAATATAGAAAAATTCCGTTTTTTTTTCATTTTTTTTTTTATACTTTATATTTATACATGAACAATAAAAAAAATATTTTTAAGAAGAAAAAACAAGTCTATATTAATTTAATTAATATAATTTTATATTATTAAATTTCGAAATATTTAGTACTGACGAGCCATAGCAATTGCACCGATCAAGGCAACTAAAAGAATTATCGAAATAAGTTCAAATGGAAGAAAAAAATCTGTTGATAAATGAATCCCAATTTGTTGACCATTATTTATCAAGTCCTGCTCTATAATCTGGTTTGACCTTGTAGTCCAAATAATACCGTACCATGACGTATCTGGGATAGTAGTAATTAATGAAAAAAAAATACTTGTACAAACCAGTGAAGTGACTCCATCTCCAACAGTCCAAACATAGAAATCTTTGTAATATTCTGAACCATTCATAAACATCACGGCAAATACAATTAATACATTTATTGCTCCCACATAAATAAGGAGCTGTGCAGCAGCTACAAAATGGGAGTTCGATGGAATATGGAATAAGGATGTACAAACAAGAACCAATCCCAACGAAAAGGCAGAAAAAATTGGATTGATAAGTAATACCACTCCTAGACTTCCCACTATAAGACCCAATCCCCAAAAAACTAAAAGAAAATCATGTATTGGTCCAGGCAAATCCATTCTATGTAAAATAAAAGATAAATTAAGTAGAAATTTTTCATGACCTTATTGAACAAACAAAAAAAACGAAGAGGTTACCTATTTTTGATACCCTTCTAATTGAATTAAATCAATATAGGGTCGTGTGTGGGTTGATGTAGATATGTTTATTTATTATATGAATGATTGAATACCATTTGTTTATCTGAAAGTTTCGTTCAAAATTGCATTTTAAAAATTTCTCGATTCAATTATTTAAATTATTTAGAGTATAGAATAATTATTCTATTTTATTTTTTTTATTTATATATTATAATCACAGATATGATATTTATATATATATACTGTATGTAATGTAGTATTTTAATATACAGAGAATAGATAAATATATTTTTATGAATATATGAAAATAATTATTCTCAACCCCTTTTGGATTTTTAGTTATTGTCTAAGCAAAATAAAATGAAGGAAGCTTCGCTACTTTCAATCAAAACGTAATCTTAGTAATTGGTAATTGTTCTTGAATCAAGTGGTTTAGCCGTGCCTTTTTTGATTTGAGTCGAATTCCTAATTGTTCGAATTGTGGAATCTCCAATTACTGACATTGGCAACCGACCCAAAGCAATTTGATTATAATTCAACTCGTGACGATCA